GCTAGCGTAGCTTAAAATAAAGCATGGCACTGAAGATGCCAAGCTGGGTCCTGAAAAACCCCGCATGCACAAAGGCATGGTCCCGACCTTTTTATCAGCTTAGACCTAACTTACACATGCAAGTCTCCGCAACCCTGTGAGCATGCCCTCAATCCCCCGCCTGGGGATAAGGAGCGGGTATCAGGCACAAAAATTAGCCCAAGACACCTAGCCTAGCCACGCCCCCAAGGGGATCCAGCAGTGATAAACATTAAGCAATGAGCGAAAGCTTGACTCAGTTAGGGTTTGATAGGGCCGGTAAAACTCGTGCCAGCAACCGCGGTTAGACGAGAGGCCCAAGTTGATTAATTCACGGCGTAAAGGGTGGTTATGGAAATTAGAAGAATAAAGCCGAATGGCCCCTTGGCCGTCATACGCTCCTGGGAGCCAGAAGCCCAGCCACGAAGGTAGCTTTAATAAACACCTGAATCCACGAAAGCTAAGAAACAAACTGGGATTAGATACCCCACTATGCTTAGCCATAAACCAAGACACATTCTACAACGATGTCCGCCTGGATACTACGAGCACTAGCTTAAAACCCAAAGGACCTGACGGTGTCTTAGATCCCCCTAGAGGAGCCTGTTCTAGAACCGATTACCCCCGTTAAACCTCACCATTTCTAGTTTAATCAGCCTATATACCGCCGTCGCCAGCTTACCCTGTGAAGGTAAAGAAGTAAGCGGGATGGGCACAGCCCAGAACGTCAGGTCGAGGTGTAGCACATGAAATGGGAAGAAATGGGCTACATTTTCTATGATAGAATACTACGAATGCACAGTATGAAAACGCATGCCAGAAGGAGGATTTAGTAGTAAAAAGGAAATAGAGAGTCCTTTTGAACCCGGCTCTAAGACGCGTACACACCGCCCGTCACTCCCCCCAGTCTAAATGCGAAAAATATACCTAATAGGACAGCACTGACAAGGGGGGAAAAGTCGTAACAAGGTAAGTGTACCGGAAGGTGCACTTGGACCAAACCCAGAATGTGGCTGAATTAGTTAAGCATCTCACTTACACCGAGAAGAAGTCCGTGCAAATAGGGCCGTTCTGAGCCAGACAGCTAGCCTAACCACCAAAATAACTTGACATCATAGATAAAAAGGCATGACTTAACACGACAAACCAAACCATTTTCCTCATCTTAGTATGGGAGACAGAAAAGATTCAAAAAGAGCAATAGAGAAAGTACCGCAAGGGAAAGATGAAAGAGAAGTGAAATAACTCATATAAGCACAAAAAAACAGGGGTTAAACCCCGTACCTTTTGCATCATGATTTAGCCAGCACTACTAAGCAAAGAGAACTTTAGTTTAATACCCCGAAACCAGGTGAGCTACCCCGAGGCAGCCTACGCATATAGGGCTAACCCGTCTCTGTGGCAAAAGAGTGGAAAGAACTCCGGGTAGAAGTGACAGACCTATCGAACCTGGTAATAGCTGGTTGTCCAGGAAATGAATAGAAGTTCAGCCTAGTATCCTCCACACTTAACTATACGAAAATTGAGGAAGAAGCACTAGAGTTAATCAAGAGGGGTACAGCCCCTTTGATTAAGGATACAACCTTAACAGGAGAATAAAGATCATAGTTCGCAAGACAAATTGTTTAGGTGGGCCTAAGAGCAGCCACCCTGTCAGAAAGCGTTTAAGCTCGTACAAGGAGGACTTAATTTTCCCGATAAAAAATCTTAATTCCCTAAAGATACTGGACCGCCCCATGCCCACATGGGAGAGATAATGCTAAAATGAGTAACAAGAAGACTAGAACTTCTCCTAGCACAAGTGTAAGTCGGATCGGACCAACCACCGACAGGCAACGGACCCAAAAGAAGAGGGGATTGTGATTTTTAAAAAGATCAAGAAAACTCCACAACACTTACCGTTATTCCTACACTGGGGTGCATCTAAGGAAAGACTAAACGGAAGGGAAGGAACTCGGCAAGCACAAGCCTCGCCTGTTTACCAAAAACATCGCCTCCTGCAACCAGCAAGTATAGGAGGTCCAACCTGCCCAGTGACTTAGTTCAACGGCCGCGGTATTCTGACCGTGCAAAGGTAGCGTAATCACTCGTCCTTTAAATAGGGACAAGTATGAAAGGTTAAACGAGGGCTTAACTGTCTCCCCCTCCAAGTCAGTGAAATTGATCTATCCGTGCAGAAGCGGGTATAACTATACAAGACGAGAAGACCCTTTGGAGCTTTAGGTACAAGACTTAACCACGTTTTAGTAAGTTAATAAAAACATAAATTTGTGGAAACTAGAACTTTACCTTCGGTTGGGGCGACCATGGAGCAAAACCAAACCTCCAAGTGGACAGGGAATCCCCTAGAACTAAGATACCCATCTCTAGGTCACAGAAATTCTGACCAAAAATGATCCGGACATAAGACCGATCAACGAAACAAGTTACCCCAGGGATAACAGCGCAATCCTCTCCCAGAGCCCATATCGACGAGAGGGTTTACGACCTCGATGTTGGATCAGGACATCCTAATGGTGCAGCCGCTATTAAGGGTTCGTTTGTTCAACGATTAAAGTCCTACGTGATCTGAGTTCAGACCGGAGTAATCCAGGTCAGTTTCTATCTGTAGAGCTACTTCTTCCCAGTACGAAAGGACAGGAAAGAGGGGGCCCATGCCCGAGATACGCCCCACCCCAAACTGATGAATACAAATAAATTAGATAAAGGGGAGCTCTAAATTTATCTCTAAATAAGAGATACTGGGATGGCAGAGCCCGGTAATTGCGAAAGGCCTAAGCCCTTTCACCCAGAGGTTCAAGTCCTCTTCCCAGTTTGATGGTTAATGCCCTAATGAACTACCTTATTAATCCCCTAATTTACATCGCACCAGTTCTTCTGGCTGTCGCTTTTCTGACCTTAATTGAGCGAAAGGTATTGGGCTACATACAGCTGCGAAAGGGGCCTAACGTGGTAGGACCCTACGGGTTGCTCCAACCCATTGCTGATGGGGTCAAGCTTTTTATTAAAGAGCCCATCCGCCCATCTTATTCATCCCCTCTACTGTTTCTAGCCACCCCTGTGCTCGCACTCACTCTGGCTATAATGCTGTGAACCCCAATGCCCATGCCTAAGCCCATGGCTGACCTCAACCTGGGCGTTTTGTTTGTTATAGCCGTTTCAAGTCTTACAGTATATTCGATCTTAGGCTCGGGATGAGCATCTAATTCAAAGTATGCTCTGATTGGAGCCCTACGAGCCGTCGCCCAAACAATTTCTTATGAAGTTAGCCTAGGACTTATTCTACTTTCAACTATTATTTTCTCTGGTAACTTTACCCTACAAACGTTCAGTGCTACCCAAGAGTCAATCTGGCTTCTTCTACCAGCTTGACCGCTAGCCATCATGTGATATATTTCAACATTGGCAGAGACAAATCGAGCGCCATTTGACCTCACTGAAGGGGAGTCTGAACTTGTTTCGGGTTTTAACGTAGAATATGCAGGCGGACCATTTGCCCTGTTCTTTCTAGCAGAATATGCTAACATTTTGTTGATAAACACCCTCTCAGTCATTCTGTTTTTAGGAACATCCCATGTCCCCCACATGCCAGAACTTGTAACCATGAGCATCATAACTAAAGCAGCACTTCTATCAATTGTGTTTTTATGAGTACGAGCCTCATATCCGCGGTTTCGGTACGACCAACTAATGCATCTAATTTGAAAAAGCTTTCTTCCCATCACACTGGCCCTGGTCTTGTGACACGCCGCCCTCCCTGTCGCCCTGGCTGGCCTTCCACCGCAACTATAAGGAACCGTGCCCGAATGTTTAGGGGCCACTTTGATAGAGTGGTATATAGGGGTTAGAGCCCCCTCAGTTCTTAGAAAGAAGGGGGTTGAACCCATACCGAAGAGATCAAAACTCTTAGTGCCTCCTCTACACCACTTTCTAACGATTGGGTCAGCTAAATAAGCTCTCGGGCCCATACCCCGAACATGACGGTTAAAATCCTTCCTCAATCAATGAACCCCTACGTACTTACTATTCTGCTATCAAGCTTGGGGTTGGGGACTGTCGTCACGTTCGCCAGCTCTCATTGGCTCCTGGCCTGGATAGGCTTGGAAATTAATACCCTAGCAATTATTCCACTAATAGCACAACACCACCACCCCCGAGCTGTGGAGGCCACAACAAAGTATTTTCTAGTTCAAGCCACAGCGGCAGCTATAGTCTTATTTGCCACCACAATGAATGCCTGAGCCACAGGCGAGTGGACCATCAGTAATATTCCCAATTCGCTTGCTAGCATAACTCTAACTGTTGCTTTGGCACTTAAAGTTGGCATAGCGCCTGTTCACCTTTGAATGCCAGAGGTCCTACAGGGACTGGACCTTCTCACGGGCCTAATTATGTCTACATGACAGAAACTCGCCCCCTTCGCATTAATTATTCAAGCTACTCAAGCTACCCACCCAGCCCTCCTTACATCCCTGGGCATCATCTCATCCCTTATTGGCGGGTGAAGCGGACTAAATCAGACTCAATTGCGGAAAATCCTGGCCTACTCTTCAATCGCGCACATGGGTTGAATAATTATTGTGCTTCAGTACTCCCCCCAACTTACTATAATTGCGCTAGGCCTCTATATTTTTATGACCTCCGCAGCCTTCCTAACTCTGAAAGCTCTAACGAGCACCAAAATTAGTACTCTAGCCACAACCTGGTCTAAGAACCCAACCCTAGTATCAGTTTCGCTTCTAGTTCTACTCTCACTAGGAGGTCTTCCGCCGCTAACAGGGTTCATGTCTAAGTGATTAATTCTTCAAGAGCTAACAAAACAAGATCTCCCTATCACTGCCACCATTATAGCCCTTACCGCCCTATTGAGCCTATTCTTTTACTTGCGGTTATGTTACGCGGTCGCCTTGACCATCTCCCCAAATACAAACAACCTTGTGCCCCAGTGGCGAATTGGAACCACCCAAACCACCCTACCCCTCGCTCTGGTAGTGGTCATTACCGTCGGAATTCTGCCTCTAACCCCAGCAGTCTTAATATTGCCTACCTAGTGACTTAGGATAACCCAGACCAAGAGCCTTCAAAGCTCTGAGCAGGGGTGAAAACCCCCTAGTCCCTGATAGGGTTTGCGGATGTTACTCCACATCTTCTGATTGCAAATCAAATGCTTTAATTAAACTAAAACCCTGCTAGATGGGAGGGCCTCGATCCCACAACCTCTTAGTTAACAGCTAAGCGCCCAAACCAGCGAGCATCCATCTACTTTTCCCGCCGCGGCGGGAAAGGCGGGAAAAGCCTAGGCAAATGTGAGTTTGCATCTTTAGGTTTGCAATCTAATGTGATATCACCACAAGGCTGATATGGAGAGGGCTTAAACCTCTGTCTACGGAGCTACAATCCGCCGCCTAAACACTCGGCCACCTTACCTGTGGCAATTACACGTTGATTTTTCTCCACCAATCACAAAGACATTGGCACCCTCTATCTCGTATTCGGTGCTTGGGCTGGAATAGTAGGAACCGCCCTTAGTCTTCTTATCCGAGCTGAGCTAAGCCAGCCCGGATCACTTCTGGGTGACGACCAGATCTATAACGTCATTGTTACTGCTCACGCTTTCGTAATAATTTTCTTTATAGTAATGCCAATTCTCATCGGGGGATTTGGAAACTGATTAGTACCACTAATAATTGGGGCACCAGACATAGCATTCCCCCGAATAAACAACATAAGCTTTTGACTGCTGCCCCCATCATTTCTTCTGCTGCTGGCCTCCTCTGGCGTAGAAGCCGGGGCTGGAACCGGATGAACGGTGTACCCCCCACTAGCAGGAAACCTGGCCCACGCAGGAGCATCAGTAGACCTGACAATTTTCTCTCTACATTTAGCAGGTGTATCATCCATCTTGGGGGCAATTAATTTTATTACAACAACCATTAATATGAAACCTCCAGCCATTTCCCAATACCAAACACCCCTGTTTGTTTGAGCTGTCCTAGTAACAGCTGTTCTCCTCCTCCTGTCACTTCCCGTCTTAGCTGCTGGCATTACAATACTTCTTACAGACCGAAACCTCAACACCTCATTCTTTGACCCTGCAGGGGGAGGAGATCCTATTCTTTACCAACACCTATTTTGATTCTTTGGCCATCCAGAAGTCTATATTCTTATCCTCCCAGGGTTTGGGCTTATTTCCCACGTCGTAGCATACTACGCCGGAAAAAAAGAACCATTTGGCTACATAGGAATAGTCTGAGCTATAATGGCAATTGGTTTATTAGGGTTCATCGTATGAGCCCACCACATGTTTACTGTAGGAATAGATGTGGACACTCGCGCTTACTTTACATCCGCAACCATAATTATCGCTATCCCAACGGGCGTAAAAGTATTTAGCTGATTAGCCACACTTCATGGGGGATCAATTAAATGAGAAACTCCACTACTTTGAGCATTGGGATTCATTTTCTTATTTACTGTAGGGGGGCTAACAGGAATCGTTTTAGCCAACTCATCTCTTGACATTGTACTTCATGATACCTACTATGTAGTTGCCCACTTCCACTATGTGCTTTCAATAGGGGCTGTATTTGCCATCATGGCCGCCTTCGTCCACTGATTCCCGTTATTTACAGGATACACCCTAAATAGCGCTTGGACAAAAGTTCACTTTGGAGTAATATTTATTGGCGTTAACCTAACATTTTTCCCACAACACTTCCTAGGCTTAGCAGGAATGCCACGACGATATTCTGACTATCCAGACGCCTATACCTTATGAAATACAGTATCATCAATCGGGTCATTAATCTCCCTAGTGGCAGTAGTCATATTCTTATTTATTCTTTGAGAAGCTTTTACAGCTAAGCGAGAAGTTGCCCTGGTAGAGCTTACGACAACAAATGTTGAATGACTTCATGGCTGCCCTCCTCCGTATCACACATTTGAGGAGCCAGCTTTCGTGCAAGTGCAAGCAGACTAACGAGAAAGGAGGGAATTGAACCCCCGTGTAGTGGTTTCAAGCCACTCACATAACCACTCTGTCACCTTCTTATAAAACATTAGTAAAATAAATTACACCACCTTGTCAAGGTGGAATCGCAAGTTAAATTCTTGCATGTTTTGAGCTTTTTAGCTTAATGGCATATCCCACACAGCTAGGATTCCAAGACGCGGCATCACCTGTAATAGAGGAACTCCTCTGCTTTCACGACCACGCCTTAATAATCGTGTTTTTAATTAGCACATTAGTGCTTTACATTATTATTGCAATGGTTTCAACCAAACTTACTAATAAATTTATTTTAGACTCACAAGAAATTGAAATTGTATGAACAGTATTACCAGCTATTATTTTAATTTTGATCGCCCTCCCCTCCCTTCGAATTCTTTATCTGATAGACGAAATCAACGACCCCCACCTCACAATTAAAGCCATAGGACACCAATGGTATTGAAGTTATGAGTACACGGATTACGAGAACCTCGAATTCGATTCTTACATAATCCCCACACAAGACCTTACCCCTGGAGGGTTCCGACTCCTAGAGGCGGACCACCGGATGGTAATTCCAAAAGAATCGCCAATCCGAATTTTAGTATCCGCGGAAGACGTATTGCACTCCTGAGCCGTTCCATCCCTGGGTGTAAAAATGGATGCAGTACCAGGGCGACTAAACCAAACTACCCTTATTGTTACGCGTCCGGGCGTATTTTATGGGCAATGCTCCGAGATCTGCGGAGCCAACCACAGTTTTATACCCATCGTAGTTGAAGCAGTCCCACTGGAGTCTTTCGAAAACTGATCTGCGCTAGTACTAGAAAACGCCTCACTAAGAAGCTAAAAATTGGATTAAGCATCGGCCTTTTAAGCCGAAGTTTGGTGCCTACCGACCACCCTTAGTGAATGCCACAGCTCAACCCTAACCCATGATTCTTTACCCTCATGATCTCATGAATGGTCTTCCTTACCATCGTCCCCACAAAAGTACTAGCCTTTGTTCAACCAAATGAACCTACTTTAGCAAGTACTACTAGCCATAAGCTTGGCTCATGAAATTGGCCATGATAGCAAGCCTATTTGATCAGTTCGCAAGCCCAGCTCTACTAGGGGTCCCCTTAATCATTATTGCGGTTCTTCTTCCATGAGCTATATTCCCTAACCCTGCACCGCGATGGATAACAAACCGATTAATCACAATCCAAATATGATTGACTAACCGATTTACAAATCAACTTATGATGCCCCTAAGCGTACGGGGCCACAAATGAGCACTCCTATTAACGTCGTTAATACTGTATTTAGTTACTATCAATATAATAGGTCTTCTACCCTATACCTTTACACCCACTACACAACTGTCCATGAACATAGGACTCGCCTTCCCCCTCTGGCTTGCAACAGTAATTATTGGCATGCGAGATCAACCCACAACATCCTTAGGGCATCTTCTGCCAGAAGGAACACCTGTTCTTTTAGTACCAGCATTAATCATTATTGAAACTATTAGCCTATTTATCCGACCGCTTGCCCTAGGAGTCCGACTTACAGCTAATTTGACCGCAGGCCATCTACTAATTCAACTCCTCGCTACAGCCGTTTACGTTCTTCTGCCTCTAATGACAACGGTGGCAATTTTAACAGCAGTTGTATTTTTCCTACTTACCCTTCTAGAGGTCGCAGTAGCACTCATTCAGGCCTACGTATTTGTTCTTTTATTGAGTCTTTACCTCCAGGAAAACCTATAATGACTCACCAAGCACACGCATTCCACATAGTAGATCCAAGCCCGTGACCATTAACAGGAGCCGTAGGAGCTTTGTTAATAACTTCAGGCCTAGCCATATGATTTCACTTTCATTCTGTAACATTAATGGTCTTTGGGACAATTCTGCTTCTCCTAACAATAATTCAGTGATGACGCGACATTGTCCGAGAAGGGACCTTTCAAGGCCACCACACCCCACCTGTACAAAAAGGCCTACGTTACGGAATAATCTTATTTATTACTTCTGAGGTCTTCTTTTTCCTCGGATTTTTCTGAGCCTTCTACCACTCTAGCCTAGCCCCAACACCTGAACTAGGCGGATGCTGACCCCCTACCGGGATTACAGTGCTAGACCCCTTTGAAGTCCCACTCTTAAACACAGCCGTGCTTCTAGCATCAGGGGTAACAGTAACATGAGCTCACCACAGTATTATAGAAGGGAAACGAAAACAGGCCATCCAATCTCTAGCTCTCACTATCTTACTTGGGCTTTACTTCACCGCCCTTCAAGCCATAGAATATTACGAAGCCCCATTTACAATTGCAGACGGCGTTTATGGTTCAACATTCTTTGTGGCTACAGGATTCCACGGCCTCCACGTGATTATTGGGTCAACATTCCTAGGCGTATGTCTTTTACGTCAAATTCAACACCACTTTACCTCCGAACATCATTTCGGGTTTGAAGCCGCCGCCTGATATTGACACTTCGTTGACGTAGTATGACTATTCCTCTACGTATCCATCTACTGATGAGGCTCATAATCTCTCTAGTATTTAAGTTAGTACAAGTGACTTCCAATCACCTAGTCTTGGTTAAATCCCAAGGAGAAATAATGAATTTGATCTTAACTATAATTAGTATTTCAACAGCCCTTTCTATTATCCTCGCAATAGTAGCCTTTTGACTACCCCAAATATACCCAGACACGGAAAAGCTATCGCCGTACGAGTGCGGGTTTGACCCCCTCGGGTCCGCCCGACTACCCTTCTCCTTACGATTTTTCCTAGTAGCAATTTTGTTTCTGCTATTTGACCTGGAAATTGCACTTCTTCTTCCACTTCCCTGGGGAAATCAACTTCACGAACCAACCGGAACACTCTTCTGGGCTACAGCTGTCTTGATCCTACTTACCCTGGGATTAATGTACGAATGAATACAAGGCGGCCTAGAATGGGCGGAGTAGGGGGTTAGTCCAAGATAAGACCTCTGATTTCGGCTCAGAAAATCATGGTTAAACCCCATGATCCCCTTATGACGCCTTTACACTTTAGCTTTAGCTCAGCCTTTCTATTGGGACTGATGGGGCTTACATTCCACCGAACCCACTTACTCTCAGCACTCCTATGTTTGGAAGGAATAATACTATCCCTGTTTATTGCACTTGCTCTATGAGCCCTACAACTAGAATCACTGGGTTTCTCCACAACCCCGATGTTACTTTTGGCCTTCTCTGCCTGTGAAGCAAGCACCGGCCTAGCACTCTTAGTCGCTACAACCCGAACCCACGGGTCAGATAACTTAAAAAATCTAAATCTTTTACAATGCTAAAAGTGCTAATTCCTTCCATCATAATATTTCCAACCATTTGGATAACACCCCCTAAATGGCTATGAACTACTACTATAACGCAGAGTTTTTTTATTGCCCTTATCAGCCTATCTTGGTTTAAGTGAGCATTAGAAACTGGGTGAACTGACTCTAGCATTTACCTAGCAACAGACCCCTTGTCAACACCCTTACTAGTCCTTACATGTTGACTCTTACCACTCATAATTTTAGCTAGTCAAAACCACATTAATCCTGAACCTATTAACCGCCAACGCCTATATATTACCCTATTAGCATTTCTTCAAACTTTCCTTATTATGGCTTTTGGAGCCACGGAATTTATTATATTTTACATCATATTTGAAGCCACATTAATTCCAACACTAATTATTATTACCCGATGAGGAAATCAAAGCGACCGCCTGAATGCAGGGGTTTATTTTCTATTTTACACCCTAGCCGGCTCCTTGCCTCTCCTAGTAGCTCTCCTTCTCCTTCAACAATCTTCCGGTACTCTGTCTATACTTATGCTCCCAAACACAGAGCTTATGCTTGTAAACAACTGGGGGCATAAGATTTGGTGGGTCGGGTGCTTAATCGCTTTCCTGGTCAAAATACCCCTCTACGGAGTTCACCTTTGATTACCTAAAGCACATGTAGAAGCTCCCGTAGCAGGGTCAATAGTTCTTGCAGCGGTGTTATTAAAACTAGGGGGTTACGGAATAATACGAATTATAGCAGTTTTAAACCCGCTATCCCAACAACTGGTTTACCCATTTATAATTTTAGCCTTATGAGGCATTATTATAACGGGCCTAATATGTTTACGACAAACAGATCTGAAGTCATTAATCGCTTACTCGTCAGTGGGTCACATAGGTTTGGTCGCAGGAGGCATTATGATTCAAACGCCATGGGGGTTTTCAGGGGCAACCATCCTGATAGTAGCCCACGGATTAGCATCTTCAGCACTATTCTGCTTAGCCAATACAACCTACGAACGAACACACAGTCGGACCATAATTTTAGCCCGAGGAATGCAATTAATCTTCCCCCTAACCGCAGTCTGGTGATTCATGGCCAACTTAGCTAACCTAGCTATGCCTCCCTTGCCTAACCTGATGGGAGAACTCATAATTATTTCAGCCCTGTTTAACTGGTCCCCGTGGACCATCGCCCTAACAGGGACGGGAACCTTAATTACGGCAAGCTACTCCCTGTATATATTTCTGACACTGCAACGAGGACAACTCCCCGGTCACTCAATTAATCTTCCCCCCTTCCACACACGGGAGCACCTATTAATTACCCTTCATCTTATTCCGATACTGCTCCTCATTATAAAACCAGAACTTATATGAGGTTGATGCTACTAGTAAGTTTAGTTTAACCTAAAATCTTAGATCGTGACTCTAAGGACAGGGGTTAAAACCCCCTAACTCACCAAGGGAGAGCAGAACACAGCAAGCACTGCTAATGCTTGTTACCAGGGTTAAACTCCGTGGCTCCCTCACGCTTCTGAAGGATAACAGCTCATCCGTTGGTCTTAGGAACCAAAAACTCTTGGTGCAAATCCAAGTGGAAGCTCATGTTAATCATAACACTCTTTAGCCTAGTCCTTATCGTACTTGCTTCCCCTCTTCTTCTAACTCTTTCCCCAAATGCAGGGCAACCAAACTGGTCACACCGCATAATAATTGCTGTCCAAACCTCCTTCTTCATTAGCTTAGCCCCTCTTGCCCTATTCCTCTTCAAAGAACTTGATCCCGTAATTACTACATGAGAATGACTCAATACACAGACATTTCCTGCGAATATTACCTTTAAACTAGATCACTATTCCCTCATTTTTACCCCTGTCGCCCTGTTTGTTACTTGATCCATCTTAGAATTTGCACTATGATACATAAGCCACGACCCTTATAAAGACAAGTTCTTTAAATACCTTCTGATATTTTTAATATTTATGATTGTTTTAGTCACAGCCGATAACCTCATCCAACTATTTATTGGTTGGGAAGGGGTAGGCATCATATCATTTTTACTTATCGGCTGATGACACGGACGAGCAGACGCAAACACAGCATCCCTTCAAGCCATTATTTATAACCGAACTGGGGATATTGGCTTTATTTTAGCCCTATCCTGATTTGCTATGCACATGAACACTTGAGACATCTCCCAAATCTTTGCTCTATTTAAAGATATAGATATAAATCTTCCCCTATTGGGGCTAATCGTCGCGGCTACCGGGAAGTCAGCCCAGTTCTCCATGCACTCATGACTCCCTGCAGCCATGGAGGGTCCTACTCCAGTTTCCGCCCTACTTCACTCAAGCACAATAGTTGTTGCCGGCATCTTTTTGCTCGTTCGATTTTATCCTGTTATGGAAAATAGTCAACTAGCCCACTCATGCTGCCTATGACTAGGAGCCCTAACTACTTTATTTGCAGCCACTTGTGCCCTCACCCAAAATGATATCAAAAAAATTGTAGCCTTTTCCACATCCAGCCAACTTGGCCTAATAATGGTTACTCTTGGATTAGGCCAACCACAACTAGCCTTCCTCCACATCTGCACACATGCTTTCTTCAAAGCCATACTGTTCTTATGCTCCGGAGCAATTATCCACGCTTTCCACGATGAGCAAGATATTCGAAAAATGGGGGGCCTTCTTTACATTCTACCAGGCGTCACAGCCTGCTTAACAGTGGGCAAACTAGCTTTAGTGGGGACCCCCTTCCTGGCTGGATTTTTTTCCAAAGACCCAATCATTGAAACCCTTAACACCTCGTCCTTGAACGCCGGCGCCCTTTTCTTAACACTGCTGGCCACATCTTTCACCGCCGTGTATAGTTTCCGGATACTTCATCTTGTAGCCCTAGGCTTCCCACGGCTACAGGCTTATCTCCCTATTGATGAAACCCCAATCCCAATAGGAGCCATCTATCGACTTGCCTGAGGGAGTATCCTTGCGGGGCTAATTATCTCATTCAACATGGCGCCCTATAGCACACCAACCATGACCATGCCAATACACCTCAAACTAGCGGCCATTGCGGTCACAATCATCGGGTTAATGTTGGCAAAAGAAATTATTGATTGTAACCAAAAATTTGGTAAGGTTAACCCTAAGACGCTGCTGCATCACCTCTCCAGTGCATTGTGACACTACTCGGCCATTATGCATCGGCTCATGCCATACTTTAGTCTAGGCCTTGGACAGAAAATTGCCAAATTTGAAAAAACCTGATCGGAAGTGGTTGGCCCTCATACCATTGCGACTTCACTTATCATATTTATAATGTACCTCCACATGAAACCTCAGTCATCCATCAAGGTTTTCTTAATTATAGCCCTACTCTCCCTGACCGTTGCATACATAATTTTTCACCACTAGACAGCTCGAAGAGCGCCAAAATTCAAGCCTCGGGTCAACTCTAAAACCACAAACAGAGTTAATAAAAGCACCCAAGCACAAATTACTAGTATGCTTCCACCAAACGAATATATAACTGCCACACCGCTCACATCTCCCCCCAACATGGAAAGTCCCTCTGTCCCATCCGTTACCACTCATGATCCCTCATATCACCCCCCTCAAAAAACCAGTGCCACCATGCTCACACCAAACAAGTATATTGATGCATATATGGCCACAGAACGACTCCCTCAAGCCTCTGGGTATGACTCAGCAGCCAAGGCCGTAGAATAAGCAAACACTACAAGTATTCCCCCCAGGTAGATTAAGAAAAGGATAAGGGATAAGAAGGGCCCCCCACAACTAACCAGAATTCCACACCCCACTCCCGCTACTATGACCAAACCTAAAGCCCCAAAATAGGGGGTGGGATTGGAAGCCACAGCAATTAACCCTATTACCAGAGCCACTAATAGAAAACATGAATAAAGAGCCATTATTCTCACCTAGATTTTTTACTAAGACCTGTGACCTGAAGAGTCACTGTTGTTTTCAACTATGAGAACCTTTATGACAAGCCTACGGAAAACCCACCCGCTTATTAAAATCGCGAACGACGCACTTGTTGACCTGCCAACTCCCCCTAATATTTCGGTCTGATGAAATTTTGGCTCCCTTCTAGGGCTATGCCTTATTACCCAAATCTTAACCGGATTGTTTCTAGCTATACACTACACCTCAGATATTACAACCGCCTTCTCATCGGTCGTTCATATTTGCCGAGACGTAAACTACGGCTGATTAATCCGTAATGTCCACGCAAACGGAGCATCATTCTTCTTCGTCTGCCTATATATTCACATCGCCCGAGGCCTGTACTATGGGTCTTACCTCTACAAGGAGACCTGAAACCTTGGGGTAGTACTATTTTTACTAGTAATGATGACGGCCTTCGTGGGATACGTACTACCTTGAGGGCAGATATCATTTTGAGGTGCCACAGTAATTACCAATCTCCTATCAGCAGTACCCTATGTAGGAGACACCCTAGTTCAATGAATTTGAGGTGGATTTTCTGTTGATAACGCAACACTAACACGATTCTTTGCATTCCACTTTTTACTTCCTTTCATTGTTGCTGCGGTCACTATTCTTCATTTGCTATTCTTACACGAAACTGGTTCTAACAACCCCATTGGACTTAACTCTAATACAGACAAAATCTCCTTCCACCCTTACTTCTCATACAAAGACCTCCTAGGTTTTGTTGTTATACTTGTTCTGCTAACAGCGTTGGCTCTATTTTCTCCTAATCTTTTAGGGGACCCAGAAAACTTCACTCCAGCAAATCCCTTAGTTACCCCTCCCCATATTAAACCTGAGTGATATTTTCTCTTTGCATACGCCATCCTACGATCTATTCCCAACAAATTAGGAGGTGTCCTTGCCCTACTATTCTCTATTCTAGTACTATTGGTGGTCCCAGTACTTCACACCTCAAAGCAGCGAGGACTAACCTTCCGTCCCTTAACACAGCTCCTATTTTGAACACTTGTAGCAGACATATTAATCCTAACTTGAATTGGGGGAATGCCAGTAGAACACCCATTTATTATTATTGGCCAAATTGCTTCAGCTCTTTATTTCGCACTATTCCTTGTTCTATTCCCATTAGCTGGATATCTAGAAAACAAAGCGCTTGAATGAGCTTGCCCTAGTAGCTTAGTCCAAAAAGCATCGGTCTTGTAAACCGAAGATCGGAGGTTAAACTCCTCCCTAGCGCCCAGAGAAGAGAGAATTTAACTCACACCCCTGACTCCCAAAGCCAGGATTCTAAACTAAACTATTCTCTGTGATATTTTACGAATGCTGCGTCTGCCGGCATCTGCCACACGTCCGCGGCCCCCGTATGTACGTCTTATTTAGGTATTAGTAATATCACTATCAACATAAATGGTGATGGAGGACATACTATGTATAATCCCCATTCATCTATTTTAAACATAAAGCAGGTACTAACAGTCCTTTATCTACCATCTGTGTGAGTCCACAATTAGTTAAGCAAGAACAGACTATGTATGTATAAGGACATACTATGTATAATCCCCATTCATCTATTTTAAACATAAAGCAGGTACTAACAGTCCTTTATCTACCATCTGTGTGAGTCCACAATTAGTTAAGCAAGAACAGACTATGTATGTATAAGGACATACTATGTATAATCCCCATTCATCTATTTTAAACATAAAGCAGGTACTAACAGTCCTTTATCTACCATCTGTGTGAGTCCACAATTAGTTAAGCAAGAACAGACTATGTATGTATAAGGACATACTATGTATAATCCCCATTCATCTATTTTAAACATAAAGCAGGTACTAACAGTCCTTTATCTACCATCTGTGTGAGAGATCACCAACGATTTAAGCAGGAATACAATATTAATGATAGAATCAAGGACATATATACTAAGGGTCGTTATTAGTGAATTATTCCTTGCATCTGGTTAGGAATCTCAAGCACATCATTATAAGAACCATTAACAATCTAGTAGTAAACGGCATCTGATTAGTCAGATGTTTTAACCATATTATCCTTTACTCCACATGCCTAGCGTTCACTTATATGCAAGGGGTGAATTTTTATTGGTTTTCCATTCACCAACATTTCACAGTGCAAATTCAAATGTTTAATTAAGATTGTACATTTCCCTTGCATTCATGAATGTTTATTCATTATTGAATGACATAACTGAAGATCCATTAACTTCTAATTCATGTACATAACATATTTGCACTTTCCTCTATTATTGCTGTTTCCACTCGGCTTTTGCGCGACAAACCCCCTTACCCCCTTAACGCCCCTAAAAGTCCTGTTTGTCCTTGTCAAACCCCGAAACCAAGGAGGACCAAGAAACGTGTTAAGCCAAGCTAGTTCAGATATTGGCTATTGGGGAAAGCATCATTATATATATATATATATATATATATATATATATATACCTTTCCCAATTTTTGCCAAATTTTACTGGCCTAAAGAGCTGTGCCATATTTCACCAAAAGAATTTGGCACTAAAAGTCCTAATCTTTTTTCGA